AAAACAAGTAAAAATAGATTCAAATAATAGGTTAAAGTTTTCATTGAACGCAATTCTAACTAACCCTAAGCGTGAAAAAAAATCTATTGGAATAAACAAAATAGGTAAAAAACCCCCTCGATGGTCATACAAATTAATCAATGAGTTGGAACAACATTTTAAAAAACGACGAAAAGAACAAGGCATAATGCAAGGGCTGGATCACCAGCTTCGAACAAGAAGATTTAAACGTATAGCTTTTTTAACTCGTTCCAGACGAAGTTTTAAGAAGTCTCATTTCAAGAATTATAATCTTTATACAAAATTTAATAGAGATTCGGGTTTTATAAGTTATTTAGAAGAACCGGATTTTCGTCGAGCCGTAATAAAAGGATCTATGCGCGTTCAAAGGCGTAAAATGGTTATTTGGGGACCCTCTCAAGGAAATCCCCATTCCCCCCTTTTTTTGGAAAAAATGGAGGATTTTCCTTTTCCTATATCCAACCTAATGAAACTTTTTTTTAATATTAGAGATTGGTTGGGTAAAAAGTCAGAATTCGAAATTTTAGATCAACAATTCCAAATAAAAAAAAATAACCAGGAAGACGCAATGGAATTCTGGGATAACATTCCATATGCACAAAAAACAAGAAGTCTTCTGTTACTAGCTCAATCAATTTTTAGAAGATATATTAAATTACCCTTATTCATAATAGTTAAGAATATTGGCCGTATTTTATTACGGCAATCTCCGGAATGGTATGAGGATTTCCAAGATTGGAATAGAGAAATTTATCTAAAGTGCAGCTATAATGGTCTTCAATTCTCCAAAACGGAATTTCCTAAAAATTGGTTAAGAGAAGGTTTTCAGATCAAAATCCTATATCCTTTTCATTTGAAACCTTGGCACAGATCTAAACTACGACTCTCTGATAGCGATCGAAAGCAACAGGATTATTTTGATTCTTGTTTTTTAACAGTTTTGGGAATGGAAACAGAATATCCTTTTGGGCCTCCTCGAAAAACACCTTCCTTTTTTGAACCTATTTTTAAAGATATAGACTATAAAGTCGAAATCAGAAAATTCAATTTTAGAGTTCGAAGAGTTTTAAAAAAAATAACAAAGAAACAAACAAAAGCTGTTTTATTTGTAAAACAAATAAGAAAAGAACTTTTAAAAGGAACAAAAATTCCATTATTTATACCGAGAGAAATATATGAATCAAGTCAAACTCAAACAGAAAATGATTCTATAATCAGTAATAAGATAATTCATGAATCACTTAGTCAAAATCGAGCTACAGGTTGGACAAATTATTTACAGACAAAAGAAGAAATGAAACATAGAATTGATAGAAGAAACACAATCAGAAATCAAATAGAAAAAATGAAAAAAAATAAAAAGAATAATGGAGAATCACCCCCAAAAATTTGGAAACTATTAAAAAGAAAAAATATTGAATTATTAATTCAATTTTGCATTGAAAAAATATACATTGATATCTTTCTATGTATCATTAATATGCGCAGAATCACTCTATACCTTTTTATGGAATCAACAAAAAAAATTGTTGAGAAATACATTGACAATAATAAAAGAAATCAAGATCAAGAAAGGATTAATAAAACAAAACAAAATCAAATTGACTTTATTTCGCCTATGACTATAAAAAAGATATTTGATAATCTTAGAAATAGTAAGCGAAAGTCACATATTTTTTTTTATTTATCTGACTTGTCACAAAAATATGTATTTTTAAAATTATCACAAACCCAAGCAATTAACTTCAATAAGGTAAGATCTATTCTTCAATATAATGGACCATCTTTTTTTCTTAAGAATGAAATAAAGGATTTTTTTGGAAGACAAGGAATATTTGATTCCGAAATAAGACATAATAAACTTCCAAATTATGGAATGAATCCATGGAAAAACTGGTTAAGAGGTCATTATCAATACGATTTATCTCAGATTACATGGTCTAGATTAGTCCCCCAAAAATGGCGAAATGGGATAAATACCTCTCAAAATAATGATTTAAAGAAATGGTATTCCTATGAAAAAGACCCTTTTTTTGATTACAAAAAAAAACAAAATTTGAAAGTCTATTTATTATCAAATAAAGAGGATAATTTTGAAAAAAACTATAGATATGATCTTTTATCATATAAATATATTCATTCTGAAACTAAGAAGAAATCCTGTATTTATAGAACATCATTCGAAAGAAATAAGAAGCAGGAAAATTCCACCAGAAATAAAGAAAACTTTTTTAACATACTCAAGAATATTCCTATGAAGAATTATCTAGGAAAAAGTGATATTATATATATGGAAAAAAATACGGATAGAAAATATTTGGGGTGGAAATTTAATACAAAAATTCAGGTTGAACCTAATAAGGACCAAATAAAGGATCAATTTCATATTTTTTATCTTCCAATTGATTCAAATTGCGAAATCAATTACAAAAGGGTCTTTTTTGATTGGATGGAAATATCTTTTGATTGGATGGGAATG